ACTATTTCAATTTAAAATTTTATTTTTAAATTGAAATAGAAATGAAAAATATCTTCATTTCGAAATTCTCTTGGATTTTAGTTGAGTAATGTATTCTATGAATAATAAATATATATGAAGAATACTCTTTCAATCAAAGAAATATTTCAATTATTTCCGTGTTCGTATTTTGAAAGTAAAAAAAGTAAAAGGAATACAAATGGTAGGAAATTTATTCCAACTGAATTCTTCATAAATTTTCTATTTCGATGAACTGACTCTTACCAAAGTTAGATATGGACCATGAGGAAGAACGGAACTTTTTTTTTATTTTGTTTACCTCTTTACTGTTCAAAGATCAAAGAGAAAACAATTCGGTTATTCCATTACGTGGATACACATTGGGAAACAACATAGTAGTTGTCCAACGAGATACTGCACATACTAAAATATTGTCTTGGGCGAGTCACATATTGCGCCGCTTGTTTTAGTTTTACTATTTTAGAAATTTTATTTTTGTTTTGCTTGTTTTATTGAACCCATTTCATATCATGGTTCAAACGTTAAAAGTCGACGGGTTTTACTAATCCTTTTCGAAATCCGAAGAAGTTCCCATGGATCATTTGTCAACTCCTCAATCAATGACTTCTTCGATAGGTATAATAAAATAATCTTTTAGTTAGCATTCCGACGAAGAAGTCATTGATTCTTTCGATCGGGATTCATATTGAAAATAATCAGAAATCTAGGAATTCTAATCGTAAAAGTCGCTTTCGATTATTTCAAATTAATTTAATTGAAATCAACACAAATTAAATACAAATAGATAAAGCAAAGAAATAGAATTGGGATACTATATAATATACATTATCACTATATATATTATATATACGTAATTTAATCGATTTCTATATATATAGAAAAGGAATATGATGATACTATTGTAGATTGATCTATATTAATCTATATTAAATTAACCCGCATTACAATACAACTTTATACACTACAATAACAATACTAGATAGTATGGTAGAAAGAAATATCTGAATCTTTCTACCATACTATCGTATCCCATAGAATACGACTGATTCTAGTCTGCCCATTTCATTTAAGACGCGAAATTTTTATCCTTTTCTTCTCTGCAATTATTGATAAGAAATAAAAAATCAAGTTTAATTCAAATTAATCACCTTGGCTGACTGTTTTTACGTATATTATAAGTAAAAAAGCAGTAGGAACTAGAATAAACAGTGCAGTAGCAATAAATGCGAGAATATTTACTTCCATAATCTCATTGTTTAATTTTTCTTTAATTCGCAATAACTCGGGAGTTAATCCCATAGAGATAATAAACCTTTCGCCTGTAAATTCAATGGGATGCATTACATCTCGATGATATCGAATCGGATCAATATCATGAATAACAATATCGGAGCTATCAAATCGATTCATCGTCAAGAATTGAATAGTATAACATAGGATGATCTTTTATCCATACTAAACTCAAAATTTGATTCCCGATACAATCAATAATTCCTTTATTTATTTATCATTCTTTTCCATTCTTTCTTTTCTATAACCTACCGCCCTCTTTGTACAATCATCTGATGAAGTATCATCTAACCGCCTTTCCACTTACCATTGGTTCTAAACAAACCCCAACAAACAATAGAAGCTCAATGAAAAAAAAAAGGAAGGAGCTAAGTTATAAACTCCTTTTTTTAATGATCCAATCTTCTTGGAAAACAAAAGAAGTATGATAAAGACGAGTACAAATTCCGGTATAAAAAAATCGAATATTCCATCAAATTAACTATTTTTTTATATATTTATATATAAATTTAAAAAGTTTGTTCTTTCAAGGAAAAACCCTTATAAAATAAAAAATTCATTACCTCGCTAATAAAAAAGTGATCCTTGTTTGATCTTTATTTTTTGAATATCCTCTTTCATTGGATTAGTAATGGGACGCATATATCAAAAGTTCAATGCGAAATTTGAATGAGATAGATTATTTCAAATTAGTAAAATTTGAAATTGAGGTTACACAAAATAGGGCCCGAAAAGGATATACTTTTATTTTAATCTTAAAAAAAAAAGTATTCTATACTATTCTATACACAGTAACTATGTTCAATTTTTTTTATATTGTACAAATTCCATTTATGTATGTACTCCCGGGAAACATACAATACTCTACTCTATTTCATATTTCACAGATCGGGAGTAATTGAAAAAGCCAGACCCAGTACAGTACGGTATCCCGTGGAATCCTGAATCTGATGCTAATAATATAATAATTGTACTAATCCACATATGCCTCTCTCCCATCAATCGAATCGGTACTAGTCGAAGAAATAGAAATTCCCCCATTTGGTTGATGATAAATGTGAAACGAAAAAGAAAAAAAGAAGAGGGATCGCTGTTGGGAATGAAATTATGTTATTTGGACTTCTTTTCACAAAAAATAGAGAGATGAATTGATATAGTTTTTTATTGGATTTGGATTCGTCGGGACTGA